CAGTAGTCTTGGTAAGAGGTGGAAGGGTCAAAGATTTACCTGGTGTAAGATATCATATTGTTCGAGGAACTCTAGATGCTGTAGGGGTGAAAGATCGCAAACAAGGGCGTTCTAGTGCGTTGTATAATATTATCTACCATTTGTATCATTCTCAATGATTCCATATTAGTATCGAAAATATGTCAAAAATCTAGCTAACCCAATAATGAAAATATTGTAAGGGGACTAAAGCATGCTATTATAGGATTTGAATATTAGAAATCTATTTGAAACCAATCTATGTCTAAGGTTTACTATTCCAATTATTCATTGAGTCTTCCCTTGACTCTTTTTGTGTTTAAATAATCTTTCAATATCTTGACTTTTTTAGAACAAGTTTAAGCTAGAATCAATAAGATTTTAAAAACCCTTTCATTTTTATTTCGTGAACCTAAAGACTATTGTTGTGAAGATATATAAAATACAAGATTTCCTTTTCCCGAAAGAAATATCTGGAAGAAGAAAGGGAAACGGATACTCAATATTTAATGAGTAAATATGATCTTCTCCAAAGATAGAGAGAAAATATTCTATCGATGTAGAATCATATGGAAAGCCGTATTCGATGAAAATCGTATGTACGGTTTGGAGGGAGATCTCTTAGAATCTGAAAGATCCACCCTACAATATGGGGTGAAAAAGCCAAAATAAATCATTAAATAGTGATTCAAAAATAAAATAGAATACCTTTTCAAACTCATGTCACGTCGAAGTACTGCAGCAGGAGAAACTGCAAAATCAGATCCAATTTATCGTAATCGATTAGTTAACATGTTGGTTAACCGTCTTCTTAAAGACGGTAAAAAATCATTGGCTTATCGAATTCTTTATCAAGCTATGAAGCAGATTAAGCAAAAAACGCAAAAGAACCCACTATCTGTTTTACGACAAGCAGTACGCAGAGTAACTCCGAACGTAACAGTAAAGGCAAGACGTGTAGGTGGATCAACTTATCAAGTTCCCGTTGAGATAGTACCTGCACAAGGAAAAGCACTTGCTATTCGGTGGTTATTAGGAGCATCTCGAAAACGTCCAGGTCGAAGTATGGCTTTAAAATTGAGTTATGAGTTAATGGATGCTGCTAAGAATAATGGCAGTGCTGTACGTAAGAAGGAAGAAACTCATAGAATGGCAGAAGCCAATAAAGCTTTTGCACATTTTCGTTAATTATTAGATTCAACTAAAAATGTTCTATAGAACGTTTTTAGTTGAATCTAATAATTAATGATATAATTTATTTAATCATCTTGAGAATAAAGACTAGAATTCTGAAAGAGAAATGTTGTAATAAGAACAAAGAGAGAATCTGAGAAATCGGGAAAAGAAAAGACCTTAAATATCCCTTTCTCAGAATATATTGAAACATCCAATATAGAATATCTAATATATTATTACTATATATATAGTTATTGTAAAAAGATCGAGAAAATGATTGTCCGGAATGGAATAATAGTATAGGTTTCTAATAATTTTGGAAAATGACCAAATATCTTAATAAATTACTTATGCCTTCTCGAACGAACATATCGAAAAATGATTACTTTCTCTCTCAATTTATCTCGAATTTCTCTTATGAAAGATTTTAATTTGTTTCTCCTATATGGTAATTCCATTCTGCCAGAATGTATTTTAATTCTTAGCCCAATTGTTACTATCATTATTGATTTAGTATCCAACAAACAAAATACACCTTGGCTCTATCTAATATCATTAACAGCTTTAGTTACCAGTATAGTAATCTTATTCTTTCAATGGAAAGAAGAACCTGTATTGACTTTTTCTGAGACTTTTCAAATAAACAGTTTTAACAATATATTTAGACTATTTATTTTAATTTGTTCATTATTATGTATTCCATTATCTATCGACTACATACAATGTACAAAGACGGCCTTAACAGAATTTTTATTATTCATATTAACAGCGACTTTAGGAGGAATGTTTTTATGCTGTGCAAATGATTTAGTAACTATTTTTGTAGCTTTAGAATGTTTAGGATTATCATCTTATCTATTATCTGGATATACAAAGAAAGATGTACGGTCTAATGAAGCTACCATGAAATATTTACTTATGGGTGGAGCAAGTTCTTCTATCTCGGTTTATGGTTTTTCCTTGCTATACGGATTGTCTGGAGGAGAGATTCAACTTCAAAGAATAGTCAATGGACTTCTAAACACACAAATGTATAATTCTACAGGGATGTTTATCTCAATGATATTTCTTCTTGTAGGAGTTGGATTCAAACTCTCGTTAGTTCCTTTTCATCAATGGACTCCCGATGTATATGAAGGAGTGTGATTCGTTCAAGAAATCCTTAGATCTGTAATAGATTATTGAATAGATCGTTAATCTACTTTTTTAAGGTACTTTATTTATAGACATGTGGAGAAAAAAAAAGAACACCTTATATCCTCACTCGGATTACTAAATAACTTTTACTAAAGATTTTTGTAAGATCTTTGTTTAATGATTAGAGTAAAGCAAAGTCAAGAAAGAAGATCGATTTTGGAATAATAAGAAGATCTCTTTATAAGTTAGTTATTAAGGGTAGTTTTTGCAAAGATCAAACAAATGACGTATAAAAATATTATTTTTAATAACTTTTGTAAGATGCTAAATAGTTAGTTTTAATCCTTCAAAGACTACGAGTATAGCAGAAGCATCCGTCAACAAAGAGATCACCCTAAAATAATAATCTCATGTCTATTAAAAACGAATAAACTCAGATGGTTTTCTTATTTAATCTTCTTTTCCCGATTTTCTTTTCCCGATTTTGGGGGAAAAGACTATAATGATTAAACAAGTAATAGATTTTCATAAAGACTACTGATAAAGGATTCCTCGAAAAGTTCAAGATTCTAATAATTTTGAATAGATTCAATCTTATACACACGCGAGGAAGGTTATAAAAGAGATGATCGTATAAACTCTTTTTTACTTAGGAGCCGTGTGAAATGAGAGTTTCATGCACGGTTTTGAATGAGAGAAAAGATTGAGTAATCTTCTTTTCGACTCTGACTCCCCCACTCCAGTTGTTGCTTTTTTTTCCGTGACTTCGAAAGTAGCTGCTTTAGCTTTAGCTACTCGACTTTTCAATATTCTATTTCCTTCTTCATCAACTGAATGGCATCTGCTTCTTGAAATATTAGCTATTCTTAGCATGATATTGGGAAATTTAATTGCTGTCACTCAAATAAGCATGAAACGTATGCTTGCATATTCTTCTATAAGTCAGATTGGATATATTATTATTGGAGTAATTGCTGCAGAATCCAATAATGGATATGCAAGTATGATAACTTACATGCTAATTTATATATTTATGAATCTAGGGACTTTTGCTTGTATCATCTTATTCGGTTTGCGTACAGGAACGGATAATATTCGAGATTATGCGGGATTATCTACAAAAGATCCTCTCTTAACTCTCTCTTTAGTGCTATGTCTACTATCTCTAGGTGGCATACCTCCGCTATCAGGTTTTTTCGGAAAACTCTATTTATTCTGGTGTGGATGGAAAGCAGGTTTATACCTTTTGGTTTCAACAGCACTTTCTACAAGCGTTATTTCTATGTATTATTACTTAAAAATCATTAAGTTATTATTTACTAAACAAAACAGACAATTAACTATTTATATACAAAAGTATAAGGTTTCGTCGTATGCTCTAATCCCAAAGAGTTCTATCGAGATCACTATGATTATATGTGTAGTAGCATCTACTCCACCAGGGATATTAATAAATCCTATTATTGCAATCGCACAGAATACTTTCTTTTAAATAAAGCTCTTCTCATTCATTGAATATTCATAGAAAGAGATTCTTAAATAAGTTGATTTTGATATCATCAATCTCACAAGAAGAGAATATTCTTTGAATTGCGGAATAAATACTTCTATCTCTAATCAAAGATAGAAGTATTTGTTTTAGGAAGAGTTACCATTGAATCGGAATTGTTGTTTCCGATGTTACAACAACATCACTTATTAGCTCATTTCTTAATCGATTCCAGTTTCAATCCAATAATCTATTTAGCTCTTGACAAAGGTTCTTGGATTTATCTATTATTTGAATAGAATACTCAAGATTGTTAGTAGCCATTGACAAAGTATATTAGATATGTTATACTATCTAATAGATAAGGAGCTAAAGATAGTAGATAGAGAGCTAAAGATTGTTAGTAGCTTGTTAGTAACTACTATCCAAAGTATATTGGATATGCTATTCCACTAATAGATAGATAATAGATAGAGGGCTAGAGATTGTTACTAATCGAGAGCTCAAAATTGTTAGTAGCTATTGACAAAGTATATTGGATATGCTATAATCCTGGTAGATAACAGGCTAAAGATTGTTAGTAGCGATTGACAAAGTATATTCGATATCCTATACTAGTAGTAGATGGGGATCTAAAAAGAATAGATAGAGAGCTAAAGATTGTTAGTAGCTACTGACAAAGTGTCTTGAATGTGATTCTGTACTAATAGAAGATAGAAGATTCTATACCAAGAAAAAACGGAACTAATAGAAAGCTAAAGCTTGTTCTAAAACCTGTTATTAGCCATTGAATAAGTATCTTGAATATTCTATTCTACAAATAGAAAGCTAAAACCTGTTATTAGCTGTTGACACAAGTATAGTAAATGTGATTCAATGAAATTGAAGTACTCCAAAGAAATTGGAGCAATCAAACTTGTTATTAGCTATTGACGCAATGTCTTAATTGACACAATGTCTTAGATGTGATACTCTTCTCTTAGAACACTCAAAGAGCTTTTAACATCAGTGTATTGGATACAATAGAATCAGATTAGAAGAATCTGGATTCAAAAAAAAAGTAGATTCAAAAAATCAAGTAGTGGTTGCCATCAGTGGATTGGATTTGTTACAATGAGAGTAGAACAATCAATTTTGTGGTTGCCATCGATGGATTAGATCTAATAGAATTAAAACGATTGGAATTGAAACAATCAAATTAAAACAATCAAATGGATCTTGACATCTTGACATAAGTGAATTAAATAAGTGAATTGGATTTGCTCCAATTGGATCAGAAGAATCAACTAGTTTGGATTCTGGATTCGAAGAATCAACTAGTGGTTGCCATCAATGAATTCGATGTGTTATAATAAGAATAGAACAATCAACTAGTGATTGATAGTGGTTGCAATCGATGGATTCAATGTGTTATAATAAGAATAGAACAATCAATTAGTGATTGATAGCAACTAGTGATTCATAGTGGTTGCAATCGATGGATTCATCGTGTTATAATAAGAATAGAACAATCAATTAGTGATTGATAGCAACTAGTGATTCATAGTGGTTGCCATCGATGGATTCAATGTGTTATAATAAGAATAGAACAATCAACTAGTGATTGATAGTGGTTGCAATCGATGGATTCGATGTGTCATAATAAGAATAGAACAATCAATTAGTGGTGGTTGCTATCGCAATGTGTTCTAATAAGAATAGAACAATCAACTAGTGGTTTGGTTGCTATCGATGGATCCAATTTGCTACGATGAAATCAGAAGGATCAACTAGTGGTTGACACAGATGGATTGAATCGTCTATAATACTATTAGAACAATCAACTAGTGATTGACATCATCAATCAACTAGTGGTTGACATCAATGGATTCGATTTGTTCGAGTTAGGGATTCGATTTGTTCGAATCTCGGATCAGAAGATTGGATTAGAACAATCAACTAGTGATTGCCATCATCAATGGATTGACTTTGTTATAATCAGATCAGAAGGATCAACTAGCTGTTGCTATCGACGAATTGACTTTGTTATAATCAGATCAGAACAGTCAACTAGTGGTTGCCACCGATGGATTGAATTTGTTCGAATCAGATTAGAACAATCAAGTTGACTTGACATCGATGGATTGGATGTATTCTAATGCCAATAGAAGATGTATGATAAATCCTGATAAGCCTTGATGGTGAAATGGTAGACACGCAAGTTTCAAAATCTTGGGCTATACGGCGTAGAGGTTCGAATCCTCTTCAAGGCAGGAGATTACAAGAATCTCCTTCAGGCAAAGAAATCAAAACTACCTACTTTTTTCTTTCTATATAAAAGCCAATTTTATTGGATATGGAATAAGTAAACTGATTTGAAATCTTTTCTCTATATAGAGAACTTCTTCTTTAAGAAGTAAAGGATAAGAAATCTTTAAGACGTAAAGGATAAGAAATCTTTTTTCTCCCTCTATATAGAGGACTTGCTTGAACGAATGTGTGGGAAACAATAAATGTTTGACATAGAATGAGGCGTTAGAATGAGTCGTTGGAATGAGGCGTTACCATAGAACGAGTCGTTGGAATGAGTCGTTGGAATGAGGCGTTACCTTAGAATGAGTCGTTGGAATGAGGCGTTACCTTAGAATGAGTCGTTGGAATGAGTCGTTCGAATGAGTCGTTATCATAGAATGAGTCGTTAGAATGAGGCGTTAGAATGAGGCGTTACCTTAGAATGAAGCGTTAGAATGAGTCGTTAGAATGAGGCGTTATCATAGAATGAGTCGTTACCTTAGAATGAATCGTTACATCTATCTATATAGACATCTTGTTAACAAGTAAAAGACACAAAATCTTTTCTCTATATGGATGGAAAATTTACATGAAATAGAGTATAACGATTCTGTTCTATCGATTACCTTTACAAGAAATAGAGGTAATAACTTTACATGAAATAGAGTATAACGATTTTGTTCTATTGATTACCTTTACAAGAAATAAAGGTAATCACTTTACAAAAAATAGAGGATAACGTTTTTGTTCTTGATTACCTTTACAAGAAATAAAGGTAATAACTTTACATGAAATAGAGTATAATGATTCTTTTAATGAAATAAGGATAACGACTTTTTTAATGAAATAAGTATAATGATTCTGTTCTATTTATTCTCTTTACAAAAAATAGAGATAATAACTTTACAAAAAATAGAGTATAACGATTTTGTTCTCGATTACCTTTACAAGAAATAGAGGTAATAACTTTACATGAAATAGAGTATAACGATTTTGTTCTCGATTACCTTTACAAGAAATAAAGGTAATAACTTTACATGAAATAGAGTATAACGATTTTGTTCTATTGATTACCTTTACAAGAAATAGAGGTAATCACTTTACAAAAAATAGAGAATAACGATTTTGTTCTATTGATTACCTTTACAAGAAATAAAGGTAATCACTTTACAAAAAATAGAGAATAACGACTCTTTTCTTTATTATTTCATTTCTTACCTCTATAAGAATTACCTTTATAAGAAGTAGAGGATAATTCTAAAAAGTAGGGGATAATGACTATATAAGAATTACCTTTATAAGAAGTAGAGGATAATTCTAAAAAGTAGGGGATAATGACTATTTTCTCGAGTACTTCATCTATTACATGGAATATACGTCTAACAAGTCAAAGATTGGAAATCTTTGACTATATAGACGCTATAGATGCCTAACAAGTCAAAGATTGGAAATCTTTGACTATATAGGTGTCTTTTTTTTTTCAAGAAGTAAAGGATAAGAAATCTTTTACTCCATATTTATGGACGTTGATAAGTTCCGAGACCTTTTTACTATCTATTTATGGACGTTGACAAGTTCCGAGACCTTTTTACCATATATTATTTATGGACGTTGATAAGTTCCGAATAAGGCCTATTTACTAGATATCGATGAATAACTTGAATGAATATGTGAAAAATAAGAAATTTTTGACATAGAAAGACTTTAACGTCTTTATTTCAGGACTGTAAATCCTTCAATAAAGACGTTAACTATTTCTGACTTTATTTCGGGACTGTAAATCCTTCAATAAAGTCTTTGTTTCAGAACTGTAAATGTTTTTCTAAAGAAAGTCTTTATTTCGGGACTGTAAATCCTTCAATAAAGACTTTAACTCTTTAATAAATAAAGACTTCAAATCTTTAATTCTTGTCGCTAGATAGCTGAGATTAGAAATATTGTTTTCGATATGACTACTAGATAGCTGAGCCGGGACCGTAAATCTTTCTCTATCTAGTAGAAGATGCAAAGTCTTTGGTGCTGCTATACAGCCGGGACTGAAAACTTGAAGGGATAAAGAGAAATTGAATGGTTTGGTCCTCTAAAGAGAGAGAAAAGAAGAAGTATTCTTTTCTTTCTCTCTACTTTTCTTCTGTGAGGAAATGGTACATTTGCTACATCAGATACATCATATTATTTATCGATCCTTTGTTTTTTTTTTTTTTCTACCTCTATTGTCTCATCCTCATGAAGCTTGAACGTGAAAGATATTTTTATCCCATCGAATGGGAGAGAAACATGATAAGAAACAATTTGTATTTTTACAATCGTATTTCGACCATACTATTCCTACTAAGATTCCTTTAATAACTATCTAGATAGAATATTCTATCTATAGAATACTGTAAAGACGTACTTTAGCATCCATGGCTGAACGGTTAAAGCACCCAACTCATAATTGGCGAATTCACAGGTTCAACTCCTGTTGGATGCATAAGAATATTGGGAAGAGGGTATATAGAAAAAAATGAGATATAGTCTGTGGATAAACTTAGAAAGACTATACAGGAATTTGAAAAGGTGTTAATATTACTTCGAAGAAACACAAATCAAAGTTATAGAATACTCCATCAATTTGTTAGTGGGAAAGGAACTACATGGATGAAATAAATAACCAAGTACTCACA